ATCGCGAATACGATCCAAGTAATAAAAGCCCAAGTTTCCTTTGGGTCCCAATTCCAATATGATCCCCAGGCTTCATTAGCCCATACTGCTCCCGAAAGAATACCTATGGTTAAAAAGAGAAACCCTAGACTAATTACACGATAACTCCAATAATCCAATTGTTGAATCAATTGAAATCTATAATAATTCTTAGCAGAAAAAAAAGAAGTTTTTGGTAAAATGTTCCTTCTTTCATTCATGTAGTGGATTTCACCAAAAGAAAACGACTCATTTAATAAAAGATTCCTTTTACAAAAAATATTTCGGTTTTTTCGAAATGTAATGACTAGAAGTGCTACTGAAAATAATGATCCACATAGAAGAGCTGCATAGCCTAATATCATCATACTTACGTGCATTATTAACCACTCGGATTGGAGAGCAGGTACTAACAGTGTCGATAGATGTCTTTCAGTTAAAATACCCGAAGTAGCAAAGCCTTGGGTAAAAATAGCACTTGACGCAGTTATTGTGCTTAAACTTTCCTTCTTTTTTTTGAAATACGGAACTATATGAATAACTGAGAAACTCCATGAAAGAAAGATTAATGATTCATATAAATCACTTAGCGGGAAATGTCCTGAATAGACCCAACGGGTGACTAATAATCCCGTTATACATAAAAAAGTCGCTATTACACCCTTGTCTGACGAATTATATAGTTTTTTTATTTTATCCACTAATAAGGTTATCAAATGAATTGTAACTACAATTGAAACGATCGAAAAGGAAATATGAGTTAATATATGCTCTAAAATTGAAAATATCATAAAAAAAAAAAGAGGGGTCCTTTAATTACGAAATAGAAATCAAGAATTGAATTTATTATAGGATCTATTGTATCTCTTTTAGAAAATGGCCTGCCGCTACTCGGACTCGAACCGAGATGCTCTAGCACTGCTTCCTAAGAGCAGCGTGTCTACCGATTTCACCATAGCGGCTTGCTAGAATTCATAATAGCCGATTCTTATTCAATTGTCGAGATTGAAGAAATCAATGCAATATTTTTTAGGAAAGATAAAACTGGATGAATTGAAATTCGTTCAAATGGGATTGGAAGGTTCTTTAGTTTCATTTTTGGTGTAGTTTAGGCTCTATCCTGGAATCGAATTATTGTAAATGGACGCCTCTATCTTCTAGCTAGTAGGGATACAATTTTATTTTTTAATGCATTCTTTCTCAGTTATTCGACTTATCAAATTTGAAACAAAAAGACACATTTTTTCAATGAACACAAAATAAAACCGAACGTTATACTATACAAAAGGTTGGCAAAATGAAATCAATTAGTTTCACTAATTTTTTCATTTTAACTAATGATCTTACATATGCTCTTCTATAGTTCTATAGATATATATAGTATATAGATAGATATAGAGAAACCCATTTTCCTTATTATTTATATTTATAGACAAATAGGTTGATCAAATAGGTTGATGGGGAAAATAAGACCCCACCCTCGAAATGATAAAATCTACTAAAAAGAAAGGTAAAACCTTGTATCTTGTCTTTATTGTTTTTTTTTTTTCAAAAACACTCTTTTTCTAATTTACTAAACAGAAGCATTTCTATTCTACTCCCATTCCCTATTGTTTTCGGCCAATGAATAGGGAATGGAAATTCTTCATTATTTTTATATAAAGAATGAAATCAAATAATTTTTTGAGTCAAATCAACTTGGATTATTGCAATGTTTTAGGACTTATTTGTTTGTTGTACAAAAAAACTTTTGGAATTCCCGGTAGAAAGAGATTTCCCCAATGACAAAGCTTTTAACGCCGACCGATATCCCTTCCCCTTCCAAAAATTTTTACGGATCCGCTTTTTTGATATAGAAGTGCGCTTTTTTGGAACTGCCATTTAAAAATGAAGAGGTTATTCATTGTTTTAGTTGGATGTGAAAGACATCTATTGTTCAAAACCAAGCATTCTTTCCTATATAAAGCTTCTTTACTATAAAATATAAAATTAAAAATCAAAGATCTTTCTTATAGATTCTAAAAGTAGGAAGTAGTAAATTAATATAAAAATGGATACATAAGATAAATACAAGAAAAGATAAGAAGAGATACGTCCGCCCCCAACAGATTTTATACCCTCTCCTACAAAGAAACTCATAATACCAACTCCATTCGTAATTCCATCAATTACCCTCCTATCAAAAAAATCAGTGAATTCTGCTAACCCTCTTATACCTCCTGTTAAAGATGTTGCATACAAAGCATCTATGTAACCACGATTATATGACCAAACATATAGACCGTTTATAATTTTGTCTGAAAAAATTCTCTTAGGACCTGTTTTAACAAATAAATTAATTAAGTCCAAATTTTGCAAAGATGAATAAACAGGTTTATATAAAAAAGACGCTATAAGGATTCCGAAATAGGCTATACTGACTGAAAAAACCGCATCTTTCGCAAATTCATACCAATCCATTGAATTATTTAAATTTGGGTGT